GTAGAAGCGAAGCCTATCGCCACGCCGACCATCAAATACGAGATTGGGCCTCTTCTCAAAGATTTGATGGAACGGCCCAGCCCAAAAAAGGAAGGTTATAGTACGCGATTCGTACAAATGGAAGGCATCGCGAACATACCACGCACGACCGGACGTAGAGCCACTAAAAGCTGGCAGACCGGGCCGGGCGCAGGTGCCAGATCCGAAAAGTCGAGTCTCGATCAGCCTAGTGCACCAACCACGTGGTACGACGGGCACTCAAAGACCTGGCGAATGATGGCCCACCCCACCCAAGAGCGCTTATGTCATAGGGGAACTCATGGCTGGAAACAATCCTTATGGTTTTTATATCCGGTAGGAATAATAAGAATAAAAGTCCAGGTTGGTTGGTGAGCCTAGTGATAGGAGACTATCTAGCTTGGTTCGGAGAGCACTTGTTGGGTGAAATTTTTTTTGTTGCTAAATGTTACGGCCTAAATGCTGAACTATTGACCCTACTTGTTCGGATGGGTGTTCACCCCAAAGTGTTCCCGGACCGCATGCATACATCCGTAAGTAACTTAGTGCAACATGGCAAATTTCATTGAGAGGAATCAGCAAAGAAAAGAAAAAAGGGTCAACATCAACATGTGTTTTTGAGAGATTGTCCTCGGGCTGAGGAGTGTCCACATGAGTTCGTTGAGGTGTCTATACAGGCCTGTGGTCCTCTTTTATATTCTGTCGAGAGTTAGGATTGCAGGCTGCAACTCGCCTGCATGAAGCCGGAATCGCTAGTAATTGCCGGTCAATCATACGGCCCCTTCCATTTTAAAATCTGGTAAGTCTAAATGGTAAAACAGTTTGGTGGGAAGAAACTCCCCTTCTCCTTGGTTAGGACTTCAGCTCTAAGGATGTGGGATCAGAAAAGGTTATCAGAGGTACTGGCAAATGAAGGAGGCTTCTTATTCTTTAAATTTACCAGTTTGGCCTTACTTCGAACCCATGGATCTAGATCCGGGTGCAAAATGCTATCTTAAGGCTTTAGCTTTCTATCTGAGTTTTCGCTGGTTGAACTGCTGAAGACCGTCCATTTCCATCGGCCTGCCGAAGCTTGCTTCGAGTTCGAAAAGACTTCAATGGCTCATGATCAGTATGAATTACTCCTTCTCTCCCGAGCTTTCAAATAGCCTTCCATCCACTTCTTCACTGCCTGTACAGGGGGATATAGTTACTTATCTTACGTGGAAGAATTGAGGACTGCCCCTCCAAAGCACTAAACCTGGTAAGATAGAGCTTGCTTCCCCTGCAAGAACACTGCTCCCACAGCCCAAATGCTTAGCAAGAACACTCGCTCCTCAGGTTGTCCGAGCATTCAAATATGATTTTCTAAGTCCTTGAAGGACCTTATTTAGCCCCACACCATTTCCTCATTCTTATGAGTGCACTTCCGTAGAGGAGTTGCAATTGCAGGAGAATTCTAAATGTACCGTATGAGCAGGCCCGGCTAAAGCCTTGTATGGCTTCTTCTGCCCCCGCCTCGCCCGGCTATACCTATGTCTCCGCCCCGACCTCTATGGCTGGCCTTTACCGCTGAAACTGCCATTGATGGTCGTTTCGGATCCGGATCCCGGATCTACGATTCGAATTCCAAGCGGTATGCTCTTGAATATGGAATTGGAATAGGCTAGGGCTCTCGAACTGCTTCAACCGGATCTTTACGAGGTTGGTGTCAGAATCGAGTCATTCCATAGCAGGGCTAGGAATTCAGGCTTTGATAGTCCAAGTCCAGGCTATCACGTCGGGATAAGGCAGTAGGAGATTGAATTCACTCCTAATTGAATGCAGTATCACTTTCTTCTTTTTCCGCGGATTTCAAAGGTGGAGCTCCAACTGCTGACTTGACTTGGTCCCTTCTATTTAGGATCAATAGGAACTGGAATTGGTTCATCTCTTGGGGCAGGAGGTGCTGCTGGATTAGGTTATATGAGACTTTCTTTGAATCTTTTTTTTTCACTCCCTAAGAAAAAAGGAGCCAATAAATATTGAATTTTTCAAGGCAGTCGGAGGAGGTAAAAAGCCATCCTTTTCATTCGATGTGTTCCCATCTATTAAAGAAGAGGAAGAGGCTCTCATTGGAAGGCCTCGTCGGTCGTCCCTCAACTATTAATGGATTCGGGGAAGGGGGAATAAAATAAATAGTAATGGAGAGACATTGGATTCACTTAGAAAGACACTCCCTTCAAACACAGTTCTCTTTTATGAAGATGAAGACTATACAAAAGAGGGGATGTTGAAATGGCAATTCAATGAATCACTTCGGATCGTCGATTCTATTGCATATCCTCGCTCGTTCTACTTTTTTTTTTGATTAGGATCTCATTGTCCATTCCTACCTAGGGCCTTTTATTGCTATCTGTATTGGGGTTTCACTCCCCACCACTGCTCTCCCTTCTTCACCTCAAATAATTTGGGTTAGACTCCTGCTTTTTTACCCTTCCACTATCCATTGCATGTGCGAATCATCTCCTTGATGCCCTACTCAATCTCCATTAGGTGTCTGGAGTATGAACATTGGTGCATTAAAAGGCTCTGTGGTCTCTCAATCTCGAGCTGTCAGCTGTCTGTTCAACTCTATCGGTCTCTCCTGTCGCAATTAGTATAGGTATTCCTGCCTGGTCAACTGGTCAATCCGGGATAGGCTGGCAAGCAGTTAATCGATATCTGGAATTAGTTCCCCTTCTTTAATTGGTCTTCCTTAATAGGTCTCATGGGTCACAGAATACTTGAGCCTTGAAAAAGGATCTCAAATAGCCTTTCTTTCTTTTGTAGTAAGCCTATTAGTAGCTCGTACCGCTCCTCTAGTTCAAGTAGTTCAAAAGTGAAGCTAGCTGAGTTAATCGATTTAAGTATGAAACTCCTCCCCTTCATCCCTTGCTTCTTTGGATGCCAATGCGTCTCTTGTTTCAGCTGATTCTCCGGTTGCGTCTGAAACAGCGGATTCTCCTTTTGCTACGGATGAATGTTTGGATACAGGGCATCTTTATACCATAAAAACGAGGGTTTATGACCCCAAGCCAGAAATGAGGCGAGAGTTATTTATTTATTTCCGCTTTAAGATCGGTCTTCTCAAGGTATTATTATCGCTTAGCGCTTGTGCTAAGGAAGCTTTATCTAAAAAATATGGCTATTAGATTCAAGCGAGTAAGCAAGCTACCTCAGGCTCCTTTCAATTAAGTAAGGGAGTAGCCTATCATATAGGGGACATCTTGAGTCTATCCCCAAATAGACTAGCCAATTGTTAGAGCAAGCATTCGGTAGGCGCTTTATGCTATCATAGGCGGGTGCAATCAGTCAGTACGTTAAACGATTTCTTTTTTTAATATATCCCCCTCCTCTCTAGCCTTGATGCGCGAGGGGCTCTCGGAAATAAGGGGCAAATAAAAACCAAGAGGAGGTCGTAGATACTATACCTGGAAGAAGTCTCGTAGGGCATTTATCTGTAGTAAAAAGATATTATACCGGGAAATACATTTCTTCTAGGCGATAATTAAGATGCTTTAAAAGCCTTTCTTTTAAGGTTCCGGACTGAATTCCACTTTCGAAAAGAGGAATCCTTGAGAAGTGAAGAGGAAAGAAATCAAGGAGGTTGGCTTAGTCTTATTCAGGAAAGAGCAAATTGACAACACGCAAAAGCCCCTTACGAGACTTCGAAGACTCCGCCTCTTCTGATCGTAGACTACCCTTCTCTTTTTTATGATCTTTGAGGGCAGCCTCTGTTTCCGTGGCAACGGCTAAGAGCTCTCCCAGTGTTTTAAGCTTCAAGCCCACCAGCTTCAGGCGTGGCTTAGAGTTCAAATTCATTCGACACATGTCAGTTAGACTCTCGTGGGAGTGTGGCTCTGGGTATTTTACTGCCAACGCTCTCCATCTTTTAATAAAGGTATCGACTGAATCATTGTGCGCTTGCTTAGTGGCACACAGCTGGGCAGTGGGGGATTTATCGAAAAAATGCGTAAGGAAGCGGAGTTGACTCATCAGCCCACGAATTTATGGTTCCAGCAGGCAACCTGGCATACCAATCGAATGCAGTCTCGCGGAGGGTGCTTACGAAAAGACGTATCATCAAAGCGTCGTTTCCGGCAATGCCCCCAGTAAATGCCTTAAAATGCAAAATATGCTGCCTAGGGGACCCTCTCCCGTCAAAAGACTGCAGGTTGGGTTCTTTGAACTTGGGAGGAAAGGCCACTGTTTCCATGTAAAGGGGTATGGCGCGACAATCCCTTTTTGCTGCATTTTACTTTCTTCATTCAACTAAGAGAGAGTCTGTTGAAGATCCCTCCGCCCTATTAGTAAAGCTACTTGATCATCTTTAGATTGGCCTATCTCCTTGTTCTGCCTTGTCTTTTGAGCAAATAATAGCTCGCATAGCTTCTTTAATCTTCATCATCTTATCTAGCCTTTCCTCGAGACTTTTGTTGAGTTTGGCTATGGCTTTTTTAGGGGATATTTCGTCTTCGTTGGTTACAAAGACGTGTTCTGTTCTTGACACTTCTGATGAGACGGTACGTGCCAAGTCTTCGGACTCATCGGAAGACGGGTCATCACCGGTTTGGCCTACGGGATTTTCATATATGACAACCGATGTTGCTCGTGACACTCAAAATCCTTGCTGCTTTCATCTCCGGGCTGGGTTTGCAAGAGGTCGAAGAAAAAACTCCTGAATGGGCGGTTCCGAAGCTCCGGGAGGTCCTTGGCTTAACAGCCCGGATATCTCAACACTTCGCATTCGAATAGAGGATGAACGACTAATGCTTGCTTCAAGGTCGACCTCTATGGAATGGGTATCCGATACATCTTCTCTGGAATCTTCGTATTTCAGCGAGGTAGGGACCAAGATCTCCGGAACCACTAGCTAGGGAGTTCCCTCTTTTCACTGGCTCCGATGAACTGTTCGGAAGGCCATAAGCAGTTCCAACATCTTCTGAGGTCGAGTCGTCTTCTATGAATCTTCCATCTTCGGA